TGTAGCCGGTATTCTTGTGATCGGTTTAATCGGTATTTTCTTTTATGGTTCATATTCCGGATTAGGTTCATCCCTGTAATAATCGGATGAACTGAGTTGTAGACATGAAAGCATAAGAACTCAACGGGATCCCCCTCGAATCAGACAAGGAAAGAGGGGGTAAGTCCCGTTGAGTTCTTAATAATCATAATCTTTTTTTTTTTAGAGATGTTTCAAAAACCTCCACCTTTTCTGATGATGTTTTTAAAAAATGAACTTCGTTAATTGATTCAGAACATCTGTTACTCAATAGTATCTGTCAATACTTAAAACAAAGAAGGAATCACTCGATTTACCCTTTTTGGATGACTCACAATTATATATAAATAGAATATATTTCTATCAATCAGATATCATGCAAACCCTTTCTATACTAATAGAATAGAACCTTACTCCATTTAATCTAATAAATATTTAATCTAATAAAAGTGAAATTTTTTTTTATAAGTTCGTTGAAATTGAAGAAGTTCTATATTGCTCAATAAATTGACCTATATTTATTTGTCCACTACCACTATGTTACGTAAGAAATCTAAAAAAGGGTTATGATAAAATAAACCTATATAAAAAAAAAAAAAAATGAAAACTACAAATATCCATTTTTTACGAACGGGATCGAGAATCTTTATTAATTCGACACAAGAAAGGGTTGGGTAAAATTCCGTTTCTTGTGTCAAGGACTAGGAGACGAACAATCTCCCCTAAAATCCTTTGTTCCTCTCATTTATACTTTGGTTTCTATTCTCCGCTTATTTATCTTTTGTTTTGATTCTAGTCAAATATAAAACTATTGATTCATTCTATATCATACCGTTTCAATTTGGATTGAAAAAACAAATAAATAAAGAAGAGTTAAGTAAAACAGTCGCCTTCACAATATACTATGACCAGGAATGCGGTATTAAGTAATTCCCGAAATCCGGTAGAATAAAGAATATAAATAAGCAAAATTTTTTTGATCATACATAATTCCCAACAAAAATTTGTTTATTTTTAGAGCTTGATGTTGATAAATCCGCAGATCTAGAAATTCATTTCGGACAATTGAACCTTCTCAAACTGTTTCTTTTTAAGAACCAAAAAGATTTGTGCCAAAATAACAGATGCCAAGAAGAGCAAAAGACCTTGGACACGTAATGGATCTTGAAGTACTATTTCCGCATCTCCCTGACCAAATCCACCCACATTAGGATTACTCGTTAATGGTTGATCAAGTTTGATGGATTCGCCCTCTGAAACAAGAAGTTCCGGTCCTGGAGGGATAATATCAACCACTTGACGTCCATCCGATGCATCCGCTATGGTTATTTCGTACCCCCCTTTTTCTTTTCGTATTATTTTGCTTACTATACCTGCTGCTGTAGCATTATAAACATTATTGTTACTCTTGCTCCCGTCGGGATAAATCTGACCCCTTCCCCTGTTCCCGCCTACATATATGGGATATTTTAAGAAGTGCACATCTTTCTTAGTAGCGGGGTCCGGGGAAAGAATAGGAAAGGTGATTTCACTATATTTCTGACCAGGAACCGGACCTATCACAAGAATATTTTTTTTAGTGGGACGATAGCTCTGAAAAGACAGATTTCCTATCTTTTCTTTAATCTCGGGCGAAATACGATCGGGAGGGGCTAATTCAAACCCCTCGGGTAAAATAAGAACAGCCCCGACATTCAAAGCTCCTTTTTTACCATTAGCAAGAACTTGTTTCAGTTGCAGATCATAAGGAATTCGAACAACTGCTTCAAATACAGTATCAGGAAGTACCGCTTGTGGAACCTCGATATCCACGGGTTTATTAGCTAAATGGCAATTGGCACATACAATACGGCCAGTCGCTTCTCGTGGATTTTCATAACCCTGCTGTGCAAAAATGGGATATGCATTTGAAAGGGGTGCCTGGGTTAGTATATATATCATGAGCGATACGGAAATGGATCGAGTAATCTCTTTCTTTATCCAAGAAAAGGTATTTTTAGTTTGCATGGTCCAATCATTGATCCCGAAAATTTCTACAATAAAATTAGGTAGGTCGCTAGTATAGTTCCCTATCTATAATTTTGCTATTTACTTAAATATTAAATATAAATAATTTTACTGGAATATTGGAGGAATCCCTTGGATGGGTAGTAAGTACAATTTTGAATGTTTTGCTTATGTACAAAGTAACAAATATTATAATTGGATCGTTCGATCACTTTTCAGTCATTCATTGAATGATAAATCACTACAAGTGAAGGAGATACACGATTTAAATAACGAAAGATCCAATATTTAAAAATTGTATCTAAAATGACTGGAAAAGTAGAAACAAGACCGGATATAATTTGATCATTATGAGCAAATCCAAAATCTTTGTAGACAGAGCCAATCATTAATTCCCAACCGTGGGGCGAGTGGAATCCTATACATAAATCAGTTAATAAAAGAATAGAAAAAGCTTTTATTGTGTCGCTTAAGTTGTATAGGAATTCTTGAAACCAAGAGTTAAGAATAACAAGTTCTTCATTACCTAGAATAGAATAACCACTTAGAATACCGAAACAGATTATATTTGTCGAGAAGTGTAAAATTGTATGGATGCGATCCTCGTTGTGCATCTTGATCAATTGGATCGTTTCTTTGTAGATTTCGATGCGAGGCTTTTGTAAATGTGTTTCCGGGTATTCCTTTATCATTTCGTCCAAACGTAAGAGTTCCTCTAAGTCTATGAATTCTTTTAGAATACTCTTTTCTTGAATATCATTCAAAAAAATTTCGGATTGCCTAGTATTCCACCAATTAGTAAACCAAGATTCCAGACTTTTATTAAATGAGAGAGAGATCCACCAAGGCAAAAATACTATAGATGCAAGATATAGAAGGGAAATTAATACTTTCTTTTTTGCCATTTTTTCGTCTGTGAATTTAAAAATTTTTAATGAACGCACCTCATTCGTCGACTCTATATGATACTAATATTTCTATCAAGCATAAGTTCTATTACAAGTCATCGATGTATTTCCGGATTTTTTTGTGATTCAGTACAGCGGTTAGTCCTTGAATTTAGAAAGAATATAGAATAAGAAAGAGCCCTCTTCAAATTAATAGTAGTCGGATTTCGAGACGAAAGAACTCCCGTTCTATCAAAATATCAAATATTTAGAAAAAAAAAATTCTTTACTTTATGATGAAATGTTTTGTTTTGATATATGATGAATCTATCATTTAGATTTGTTACTGAATTGAGTTAAGTGGATTTACATACACATAAAAAAAATTGTGGACATAAACAATTTAGTTTTAGAATTGTTTCATATACGTTTGCTTTGGCTCGAGTAAGCGTTCTGAAGAAACTTCAGTTAAGTTATGCTATAGAAAAAAAGATGATTCTTGAGTTTTTTATCTCTTGCAAAGTATTCATTCTTCAGTTCCTTTTTTCAAAATACTTCAATTGGTACACGCAAGAAATAGGCCAATTCAGCAGCTTTTTGCTCAATCTCTCGTGGAGTAAAATTCTCATCAGTACGAGTCAAGGGAATGGCTCCTTGTCCTTTTATTTCCATATAAAGGACACGACGAGCATAAATACCCTCTTTAATTTCTATTCTGATGGACTGAATGTCTTTCATAAGGAATCGGAGGAATATGCGACGATTTTTTCCAGGAAATCCCCAACGAAAAATACACACTATGCCCTCTTTTATATCGAATCGATCATAACCACTACCTACATTCCACGAAATTGTGCACCACAAATAGGAGCTAATAAAAAGACCTGCGATCCCATAGAAAGACATCACGATACCTTGTGGAAAAAAAATTATTTGCTGAGAAGGAAATAAAGATATAAAATTCCTACCAAAATAACTGGACGTTCCAACCAATAAAAACCCTAATGAACCTAAAAAAAGAATAAAGGCCCAACAGAAATTACTTGTTTTTCGAGACCCCGCTATAAGTTCTACCCATATACGTTCTGATCGCCAACTCATACTCTAACTAGACCTAGTTGCATTTTATTGGAATTGGGAGAATAACAAAAATAATTTTTTTTTTTACTTTTTTTTGTTTCCGAAGTAACTCTCATCAACCAGCACTATTATGATGTGAACCTTTAGGGATAATTCATCGAATTTCTTAGATCCAAACTAAAATAATAACATCCCTTTCATATGATTTCCTAATACATATAGATATATTGACTTTACATTTCAGAAATTCTCCCCGATCCCGATCTATTTGAAAATAGTTATAATTCATTTATCATGTTTACACATACATAAGAGCTTATGCCCGAAGGAAGCCGCATATTATACCATATTTTACTAAATAGATATCCGTGTTATGATCCAAGTAAGTCTTGAAAAAAAAATATATATATATAAGTCCTTGTTGTATCTAAAAAATCTTGTTTTTTTGAACATAAAGAGATAAAGAAGCCATTGCAATTGCCGGAAATACTAAGCCCACTAAAGGCACAAAAATGGAGGGGAGACTGTTGAGAGTTATCATAGAATGGGTACCTCGATTTAATATTTGTACCTGTTATTTATTGTTATATTTATTGTTTTATATTTGAACCTTATCCTTATATTGTTATAAAGATATCTTATAATTCATATATAATTGTTATATTATACTAAGTATACCTAAGTGAGTATATATATACTTAATAGGGATAGGGAGTCTATAAGTATATGTTTTAAGAAATATATATTAATTTAAGAAATATATATTAATTAATAAAATACAATAAATATATAAATAAATGGACCTATTCATCTTTCTACATGTTTCTAATTCATCTTTCTACATGTTTCTACATGAAATATATATATACGATAATCCACCCTTTTTATATTCGTATTAGTAGTTATTATCTTTTCTTGTCTTATAAATTTCATAATTTAATAAAATTTTAAAGTATTTCCTAAAAACTCCCAAAGAATTCGTTATAATACGATCCAACAAAAAGGATT